TATCACGAAAAGTCAAATAGGGCAAAGAAACCTTGTATTGATTGTTTTCTAAATGTAAGTTTTCTTCCCCCGCCCGTAGAAAGGGAATAAATAAATCAATCAAATTTCGGGAGGCTTCATGAAGTGCTTCTTTAGGAGTTAAACCTCCATTTGTCCATATTTCTAGGAAAAGGATCTCTTGTTTTTCATTTCCGCTTCCATAAGAATGAATGCTATAATTCGCATTGCGAACAGGCATGAATACAGCATCTATAGGATAACTTCTGTCTTGAAAGTTATTAGGTGCTTTTATATTATAATTATATCCGCGATTCCTCTCGATTTGTAATCCAATACACAAATCAATTGATTCTGCTAGGTTAGCTATATGCTGCGTATTATCAACGATTTCTACAGAAGGTGGTAAGATAATGTCTTGCGCGGTTACATATCCAGGACCTTTGACACAAAGAAGCGCGTCACGAGTTCCATACAGATTACTTCGCAATACAATTTCTTTCAAATTCATTAAAATTTCATGTACTGATTCTTGAATACCTAGTATGGTCGAACATTCATGCGGGATTTTCTCAAATTTTGCGCGCGTAATACATGTTCCTTCGATTTCTCCAAGCAAAGCTCTTCGCATCGCAATGCCTATTGTGTCGGCTTGACCTTTCATAAGTGGAGACAGAATAAAACGCCCGTAATAAAGACGCTTACTTTCTGTTCTTGATTCAACACATTTCCACTGCAGCGTTCGAGTAAATACTTTTACTTTCTCTCGAACCATAGTAATATGATTTGTCAAATTTTTTGAGTCATTTATTTCTCTTGAAATCTCTTCAATGTTTATTTCTACACCCGCCTTTTTTTAGGAGGTCTGCAGCCATTATGCGGCATAGGGGTTACATCCCTTACGAAACTTAAAAGTATACCGCTTCGACGAATAGCTCGTAATGCTGCATCTCTCCCGAGACCAGGACCTTTTATCATGACTTCTGCTCGTTGCATACCTTGATCCGCTACTGCTCGAATAGCATTTCCTGCTGCGGTTTGAGCAGCAAAAGGCGTCCCTCTTCTTGTACCCCTGAATCCAGAAGTACCGGCGGAGGACCAAGAAATAACCCGACCCCGTACATCTGTAACTGTCACAATGGTGTTGTTGAAACTTGCTTGAACATGGATAACGCCCTTTGATATTCGACGTGCACTTTTACGTGAACCCATACGCCCAGTCCTACGTAAACCGCTTCTTGGTATCGATTTTGCCATATTTTACCATTTCAAAAATATAAGTCAGAAATATATGGATATGTCCATTTCATGTCAAAACAGATCCTTTGGGGGATTTGTTCATTGGTTCCCTTAGAGAGTCCCTTTTCATTTTCAAAAAATTATCCTTGTCTTTGTTTATGTCGCGGGTTGTGACAAATTACTATAATACGTCCCCTTCGACGAATCAGTCGGCATTTTTCACAAATTTTACGAACGGAGGCTCTTATTTTCATAATTGTTATTCCTTAACTGAAACTGAATTTCGAATCTACTTCTACTTTCCTTATTGGACGAAAATAAGTTTCTTGGAATTTTTGAACCGTGAATTGGATCCTCATGAAAGGAATGTGGAAAACCGACTCAGCAGTTGAATTTTTCGTGTGGAGTCTAGAAATTATGCGACCCCCATTTGAATCATAACGGCTTACGTCAATTTTGATTCTGTCTCCTGGTAGTATATGTATAAATCCGTGTCGGATCTTTCCCGAAACATAACTTAGAATCTGGCTTCATTGTATAAATGAACCGAGAACATATCATTGTGAAGTGATTCACTAATTAAACTGTCATGAATCCTTTTTTCTTCTTTTTTTTTTATTCCAGGTAAACTCTCCTTGAAGTATCAACTAATGTAGGAACGAGTGATATTAGACAACTTGGTTTTTTTTCACAAATAGACAAATAGAAAGTTAAGGATATAATTCGGATAGCAGATAGTAGAAAAATTACCATATATAGCACAAAATTTCTCCTCCGATTTTTTCTAGTCGAGCTGCTCGGTCTGTCATTATACCCCGAGAAGTTGAGAGAATTACAATCCCCATCCCATCTAAAATTCTAGGAATTTGTTGATAGTTAGAATAGATTCGTAGACCAGGTCGACTGATTCGTTTTAAATTTAAAAGAGTTCTATATGGCCCTTTCCTATTCCGTCTATGTCGTAGGGTTAAAACCAAAAAAGATTTGTTATTTTCTACAAGTTTCCTTGCGTTTTCGATAAAACCCTCTCGTAAAAGTATTTTAACAATGTGTTCAGTCATGTTAGTAGATACTATCCGAACCGTTCCTTTTTTATCCATGTCAGCATTTCGTATAGAAGTTATTATGTCAGCAAGCGTGTCTTTACTCATGATAAACTAAAATTATTGTTATTTCCGAATTTTGATATAATATAATATAATTAACATGTTCTTTTTTTTTATCAAAATTAAAGAAAATTATTAAAAGTATATGCATGAGACATAATTTCCTATTTTATTTAAATACTATCACTATATTGTGGTCTCATATTATAATACCTCAGGTGCTAATGAAACTATTTTTGTAAAATTTAACTGTCTCAATTCCCTGGCAATCGCGCCAAAAATTCGAGTTCCTTTTGGATTTCCTTCTTGATCAATGACAACTGCAGCATTGTCATCATATCGTATTATCATACCGTTATCACGTTTGAGTTCTTTACAAGTACGTACAATTACAGCTCTGATCACTTCTGATCTTTCTAGAGACGTATTTGGGACTGCTTCCTTGATCACAGCAACAATAACGTCACCAATATGAGCATATTGGCGATTACTAGCTCCTATGATTCGAATACACATCAATTCGCGAGCCCCGCTATTGTCTGCTACATTCAAATGGGTTTGGGGTTGAATCATATCATTTTTGAATCTGTTTTTTAATATAAAGTAAAGCAAAGGACGAAGTAAAAAAAAAAAAGAAAAAACTGCAATTTTTTTTTTATGCCCAAGCTTTCTTTCCTTTGGTTCTACGTTTCTATCCCGAAATAATGAATTGAGTTCTTATAGGCATTTTGGACGCCGCTATTGAAATTGCCTTTCGAGCTACATTTTCGGCTACTCCGCCCATTTCATAAAGTATTCTACCGGGTTTAACAACAGCGACCCAATATTCCGGGGATCCTTTTCCTGAACCCATACGGGTTTCCGTGGGTCTTACTGTAACTGGTTTGTCGGGAAATATACGTACCCATAATTTTCCGCCACGCCGTACGTTTCGTGTCATTGCTCGGCGCCCTGCTTCGATTTGTCTAGATGTAATCCAAGAGGGTTCAAGTGCTTGAAGAGCATATCTACCGAAACAAATATGATTACCTCGATAAGATATCCCTTTCATTCTTCCTCTATGTTGTTTACGGAATCTTGTTCTTTTGGGGTTATAGTTGATGGTTCTTTCTCAATTCCATCTCTACTACAGAACTGGACATGAGAGTTTCTTCTCATCCAGCTCCTCGCGAATCCTACGATTCAAAAAGATTTTATCAAGATATACATGTAGTTAATGACTAATATACTGAATCGTAGGATTCTTTTCAATTTCATCTAATTTATTTATTTGAAATTCTTATATTGTGTTTAGAGATCTAATTAAACATGTATTCTATGTTATGGATATTTTCTATAACATTTTTTTATAATGAGAACGTTATAAAAAAGATTTCTTTTTAATAAAATTAAATTTTAAACCTTCCGCGGGCGAATATTTACTCTTTCAATATCTATTTCAGTTGTAGGGGTTAGTTCACGACCTCTCAAAATAAAGGAATAAAAGAGGAAGTCCCCGGTTTGTTCCGCCATCCCACCCAATGAATTAAATTATTAAGATTCATTTTCAATAGAATCTTTTGCATTCAGGGGTTATATCGTTCTCGTTGCTTCTCGATTAATGGTTAGGTCTGAATTCTCCAACGGAGTCCCTTAATTAAATAAAATGCAATTTTTTTTATTAAGTCAAATTTCTCAGTCTTTATTGGCTTGAGGCTCTTGATTTTTTTGTTCTATCAGTAAATTCATTCATTTAATTATGCATGAATCATTAGTGATGCTTTATTACATTGTGTTTTATGAGATAACTCATCAACCTTACATATTGGAATAATATATCATCGACATTTTGGTTTCTCTTTCTCTCCCCCTTCCACTTATCTGTATACTTTTTTTCTATTTTGCTGCCCAACTTAGAACTTCACAACTCATAATCAGTTGGTTTTTTTTTTTATGCAAAAAAGGATTTCATTTCAGTTGCTACAATTTACAATGATATGGCCAATATATTGATATGGCCAATATATTATCTTGACTGCTTCTTTGGATCCAGATAATACGAAGCAATGAGTTGGTTATTAGTGCTATAGTAATTAGTTCATATTTGGGTCCGGTCCGTCTTTTTGTTTTGAATCCTCTTAAACTTAAAAAAACCAACGAGTCACACACTAAGCATAGCAATTATATAAAAAAATCAATTGAATTTTTATTCAATCCTATAGAATTGTAAGACATAGCGGGTTCAATTCCCGTCGTTCGCCCACTTAACCTTGAACATAAAAAGAAAAAGTTTTTCCTTTTTGTTCTATTTCCATCACTGGGTATAATGTAAAAAAAATGTGTAAAGTCTTATTATTCTTTGTCTACAAATATCCAAATTTTTATTCCTAATACCCCGTATATAGTTCGAACCGTATAGGAACAATAATCAATTTTAGCCCCAATGGTTTGGAGAGGAACCCTACCTTCTCTGATCCATTCGACGCGTGCAATTTCTTTTCCGTCGATACGCCCCGCAATTTGTACTTGAATTCCTTTTGTATTCGCCTGTTCAGTTAATTCAATAGCTTTTTTCATTGCTTTGCGAAAAGAAACTCTATTTTTTAATTGTCCGGCTATAAATTCTGCAAGAATATTAGGGTGTCCATAAGGATTTGCAATTCTTGTAATAGCAATGTT